CATAACCGAAAAAAACATTCCAATCCATAGCATAGTTCTTTAAGTCTAATTTTATGAATTCGTTCCAACTGGATCTAGTAAAAACGAAGACTATAGTCCTTGTAAAGAAAACTTTTTTTTTTTTTTGAAAATTTTTTTGAAGAAATATTAAGAAATAAATGAATTACAATAATGAATTACAATATTAATATTAATGGGATTTTTATTAAAAAAAAGACTAACAAATCACTAATAAGAAATAAAAAATGGCCCTATGAGTCTATATCATAGGAAAGGAGATACAAAAAGTACTTCTTCTGATTTGATTGTTGTTGCTTCCATAACATAACAAAGATTTTTGATTTCAAATCAGATAAATTTTATATATATAACATATAACTGTAATATAAATAATATAAATATAGAATTCAAAAAAAGGCCCGGCTAGGGACTGACCCGGCCAGGCCGCGGGAATAAAAAAGCCCTTTTCGACGAAAATGAAGAGGTATTCTTGATTTTTATATTAAAACTATCTCTTACAACTAAATAAATCTAAATGCAATTAGGGATAAAAGTTCTAGAATATCTGTTCTGTATAGTATAAAAAAAAAAGAAAAAAAAAATTTCTCAATCCTTATGTATAATGTAAAATAGTTGTATAATGTAAATATAGTAATTATCTTTTTTCAATCGGGAGAGATGGCTGAGTGGACTAAAGCGTCGGATTGCTAATCCGTTGTACGAGTTTTTCGTACCGAGGGTTCGAATCCCTCTCTTTCCGTTTCTATTATCGAAAATTCGATCTAAGGAAGTTTCAATTTCAAAATAAAGCAAGAAAAACGAAAAATCTTAGAATCTTCTAAAAATACTTATCTTTTTTTTTATTCTTCACGTCCAGGATTACGTCCGGGATCATTAGATAGAAATCCGAAGATAAAGAGAGAAACAAAAAATATCACTACTGTGTAAACGAAGAGTTTGAGTGTAAGCATTACACAATCTCCAAGATCTTTTTTTTTTAAGAATAGATTCTCCAGTTTGATAACACATATCCCCTATTTGACACTAAGAAAGAAGGTAGTTTATAAATAAAAAATATCTTTAATATCCACAATTAGATATTGATATTATAGGGTAACCTAATAGGTCTTTCACTGGAAAAGAAAAAGGTTTAGAATGAAAAAGATAGCGTGATCCAGATTTATCTTGGCTATCCAAGAATCTCAATATTTGAATCGAGGGCTCAGACTCGAAGACTGATCTTATCAATTGTTAGATGTTAGAGTTTTTTCTCGAATAAAACCTGAGTTTTTCTAGGTCAGTATTAAATATCTCATCGAAAACTTACAGCAGCTTGCCAAACAAAGGCTAATAGAAAAAATAGCAGAGGTATAACTGGCATAAAATCTACAATTGGATTTAAAAAAGCGTAGGCTTCGGGTAATTTGGCGAAGAAAAAACTACTCGAATAAAGAGCAGAATTAAAACTAAAACAGATACCGCTCAAACTAAAGATATTTAGCATAACAAAAATTTTTGTTCTTGGAAATAATTGCATTTTGATTGAGTTTTTGATATAAGGAAATAGGAAGAAAGTAGACTAATAAATCCCCCTTTTGTTTTTTTTCTTTGGACTCAACCAATCAAAAACTCTTCCATTCTCAAAAGAGAATAGAAGAAATTATACTTTCATAGAATATCTTATATCTTAATTAAATTATATGTAATGATCAATAAATTAAAATGATCAATAAATTAAGTTAATTCGATTCAATTCTATATCTACACGCGGTAAAACCCTATCAATAATTTATTCCACACAAATATGTTCTGGAATTGACGAACACCCAATAAAAATATTACTGTTTATTAGTACAGATTAGAAATCGAAATGGGGCGTGGCCAAGTGGTAAGGCAACGGGTTTTGGTCCCGCTACGCGGAGGTTCGAATCCTTCCGTCCCAGAATATACACATTATATCAGAATAATGATTGCTTTTTTGTAATAGCGTTCTCCTTATGTTTAAGAGTGTAATATAATGTTGGAGACAATTTGTTCTACTTTTTACTGACTCTTCTATTTTTTCTGACTCTTCTAGAAATCATGCCTTCTCCTTTCACACTCCCACTTCAGTTCAAATGACACATAGATCACAAAGGTTTGAATAAAAAAAGGAATATGAGCCTTTTTTATTTATCATTTCCGAAGCAAAAGATGAAGTAAATTCCATATCATATATAGTATAACTATACTATACATATGGAGATGGATTTTCTTTAAGAACCCGATTCTTTTTAGGCATTTCATCTTTATTTCTAATTAGAATAATTACGAATTAAAAATCTAGTTATCAGGTTATTTCTATTTTTAGTTATAAATAAAAAAGAGAAATAAAAAAGAATGTTGTACTCATACAAGAAAATATCTCATAGAATTTGTTTGATTTCTTTCTGATACTTCGGCAGAAAAATATCTATCCAAAATATCTATCCGTCCAAAATAAAAAAAGAAAATATAATAAAATAAAAAAAGAAAATATAATATAATTTATATAATAATATAATAATAATATGTAAAAATATAAAAAATAGAATTATTATGATTTTCAAATATCATAATATCATATCAAATATAATATATATTATAATAAATAGAAGTAATAATTAAATATTTAAATATTAAGTAATACTAAAAATAGAAGTAATAATTAAATATTAAGTAATACTAATATTTATATAAATTATATAAATAGAAAAATGATATTATAACGATATTATAACAAAGAATAGTTTTAAAAAGGAAAAAATAGAATTACTAAATTTTATACTAATTCTAATTAATTATTATTCTATTCAATTTAATATTCAATTTAAAATTAGTAATTCTATTTAGAAATTATATAATTTAATTAATATAATATATAATAATTAAATTAATAATTAAATTAATAGAAATATAACATTAAAATGAAATTAAAATTAATTCAATTTCAATAATTTCATTCAATATTAATTCAATATTAATTCAATATTAATATAATAATTTAATAATTTGAATATTTTATTTTAATAATAAATTTATAAATATATAGAAAATTAAATTATAATAAATTATAAAATAAAATTATAATAAATTATATAAATTATAATAAATAATAATATATATAATTACTATATAATATATAATATATAATTACTAAAATTTATAAATATATAGAAAATATAATTATATATAATTACTAAAATTTATAAATATATAGAAAATATAATTATAAAATTAGAATAAATAATAATATATATAATTACTATATAATTAATATAATTACTAAATATAAATTAATAAAATATATAATATGTAAAATATATATAATGATAATGTAAATTTATTAATACCATATAAACATATATTAGTATGGACCGAATACCGAACGAACCGATGACTATTCATGATTCCATAATTGAATCAATTACATATTAGTTCTAAACTATAAGGAATGTTATGGTAAAACTTCGTTTGAAACGATGTGGTAGAAAGCAACGTGCGACTTGAAGGACATGATCAGCTGTGGAGTTTAAATATCCACCATTTTAGATAGTGATGAAGGTGCTCTTGGCTCGACATTCTTTGTTCTGTTCCACAAAAAACCCATTTTCATTTTAGGGGGTTGTAGTTTATAGTAGAAGTACAGTACATGATGGAGCTCGAGTATAAAGTATTGAATCATTTCTCAGGAGCAAGGGTCTAGGGTTAGTGACAATCAATAAACAATAAGTTGGAACAACTTCGTAAGTATATCTTCGATATAGAAATCGAAAGGATCCAATTCGAACATGTTTCAAATCCAAAAAGAAAGGTTGTTGGAATTGGTAAAACTCTTTCAATCAAAAGTGTAGCAGACAAGAATCAACCATTCGTCTGATTCTTTCATAGAAAAAAATCACCAACAAAAGGGGTATGTTGCTGCCATTTTGAAATGATTAAGGATCACCGAAGTAATGTCTAAACCCAATGATTCAAAGAAAAGATAAAGGATCCTGGAACAAGGAAACACCATTTTAAATTGTCTCAACAACTATAGCATAGAGCAGAATGAAGAATCAAAATAGCTTCTAAACGAGACACGAGACAAAAGGGGGATTAGAGATCACTCAATAAATGAAATGCCTAAAGTTTTCTTTGAGCTATTCGACAGTTATCCAACTTGAGTTGTGAGTAGAAAATGCTTTTTTTTTTTCTTTTGGGTAAAGAAGAAGAAAAAAAAAGGACTGAAATTTGAGTCTAATCAATTGATGTTTTTATGGATCTATTTGTCATTCTAGTTCTATAACATAGACATAACACATAGATTCAAATAATTTTTCTTGAGCCGTACGAGGAGAAAACTTCTTATACGGTTCTAGGGGGGGTATTTTTCATCTACATCTATCCCAATGAGCTGTCTATCGAATCGTTGCAATTGATGTTCGATCCCGAAGAGAAGGAAGAGATCTTCGGAAAGTGGGTTTTTTTGATCCGATAAACAGTCAAACTTATTTAAATGTTCCTCTTATTCTCTATTTTCTTGAAAAGGGTGCCCAACCAACAGGAACAGTTTATGATATTTCAAAGAGGGCGGAGGTTTTTACGGAATTTCTCCCTAATCAAAATCAAACGAAAGTCAATTAAAATTAATGAAAAAAAAAGTGTGGGGATGACTCATATATAACTTTGGATAAGTTTTTCTTTACTATATCGTCCTTCTCTTTTTCTATTCATACCTATGTTCTCATTGATCCCATAGAGTCACACCTTCTATAATTCTATAACAATAAAATAAAAATATTGATAGAAGGTGAATAGAAAAATGTTCAAGCGAATAGATTAAGAAATTGGATCTAGAAATCAAAAAGAAAAAATTAAAAAATTCTTTATCAATTGAGTGGTTTTTATTGGAATTAGACTAATAAATAAGAGGCACAAGATTCTATTTGCGTATTCGATTTAGGTTGATTAATTAATTTCATTTCAATTTCAAGATTTTTAATATTTTTGTCCTTGTTTTTTCTATTATTTACCTACATCTACACTTTTTTGTATCTATGTAAATTCTTTATGTAGGGCCAATCCAACACAAGTACTTATTCTTTTTTTCTCTTTTTTATTTTTTTCTTAACTTTTATATTGACAACAGTACATCGAACAAATATAATTTGATTGTAAATAAATAGATCTATTTATCTTTTCTTTAGTTCCATAAATTTTATTTACTTCATTCAATTCATTCAAATAGGGGTTTCCCCAGATTCGATGTAATACAAGACAAAAGGTCTTTTTTGATTGAAAAAAAAAAACAAAAGAGAAAAGAGGTAGTGGACTTTTATCTGTATTTTTTTTTTTCTGAAAATTTCTTTTATTTGAATCTAATCCTAATGGATTCATTTTTATGTTCATTTAAAAATCACTTAAAAACTTTTTTTTTAGTTAAATGTTTTGATTGTGTCTATAGAATCGAATCTCTTTAGTTTAGTTATTTTTATTTAGTTATTTTTATTTTGACTCTATCTACACACTTAACATTTTTATTTTATTCGGGTTGCTAACTCAACGGTAGAGTACTCGGCTTTTAAGTGCGGCTAAGATCTTTTACACATTTGGATGAAGCAAAGGATTCGTCCAGACAATCGGTAGAGTTTGTAAGACCACGACTGATCCTAAAAGGAAAGGAACGGAAAAAATAGCATGTCGTATCCATGAAGAATTCTGAGAATATTTTATTCTTACCAGATTGGTAGAAAGACTTATTTGGTTTGAAGTCTTGGGCGAAATAAACAAAATTCAAATCTAAAGTTCTAAAGTAGGGTCTGGGGAATAAATGGATAGAGCCCTATGGCTCCAATTGTAGGAAAACAACAAGCGACGGGCTGATGTTCGCAATTTGAATAATTACCCGATCTAATTAAACGTTAAAAATATATTAGTGCCTAATGCGGGAAAGGCTTCTCCCATGAGTGGATTATCCATTTTTTTAATGAATCCTAACTATTGCCTATTCTCCAGTATGGAGTGGATATGAATGTGTAGAAGAAGCAGTATATTGATAAAGAAAATTTTTCCAAAATCAAAAGAGCGGTTGGGTTGAAAAAATAAACGATTTCTAACCATCTTATTATCTTATCCAATAATGAACATAAACAATGAACATAAACCAATTAGATGTTAGATGGAAAAGATTGGTATAGAAGGTCCAAGATTGGATAGAGGGTCTGTCGATGCGTTTACCTGTCTCCGAGGTGTCCATTCATAATAATACCTTGTTTTAACTGTATCGCACTATGTATCATTTGATAACCCAAGAAATCCACTATTCTTTTTTACTTCAAATCAAATTAAAAATGAAATCAAATAAAAAATGGAGGAATTTCAAGTATATTTAGAAATAGATAAATTTCGTCAACACAACTTCCTATATCCACTTATCTTTCAGGAGTATATTTATGCACTTGCCAATAATCATAGATCTATTTTGTTAGAAAATATCAGTTATGACAATAAATTAAGTTTCCTACTTGTTAAACGTTTAATTACTCGAATGTACCAACAGAATCATTTTATTATTTCCGCTAATGATTCTAACCAAAATAAATTTTTGGGGCGCAACAAAAATTTGTATTCTCAAATGTTATCAGAGGGATTTTCTGTGATTATGGAAATTTCATTTTCCCTACGATTAGAATCTTCTCTAAAAAAGAAAAAAATAAAAAAATCTCAAAACTTACGATCCATTCATTCAATATTTCCTTTTTTAGAAGATAATTTTCTACATTTAAATTATGTGTCAGGTATACTAATACCTCATCCCATCCATGTAGAGATATTGCTTCAAGCCCTTCGCTACCGGGTCAAAGACGCCGCTTCTGTACATTTCTTACGCTTCTTTCTTTACGAGGCTCATAATTGGAATAGTTTTATTTCTACAAAGAAATCGATTTCTCTTTTTTCAAAAACGACTCAAAGATTATTATTGTTCCTATATAATTCTCATGTATGTGAATACGAATGCACCCTCGCCTTTTTACGTAACCAATCTTCGCATTTACGGTCAATATCTTTTGGAGTCCTTCTTGAGCGAATATTTTTCTATGGAAAAATAAACCTTTTTATAGGAGTCTTTGCTAATGATTTTCATGCCAACCTTTGCTTGTTCATGGATCCTTTCATCCATTATATTAGATATCAAGGAAAATCAATTCTGGCTTCCAAAGGCACACCTCTTCTGATGAATAAGTGGAAATATTACCTTGTCAATTTCTGGCAATGTCACTTTTATGTGTGGTCTCAACCAGGAAGGATCCATACAAAACAATTAGCCAAAAATCGCCTCTATTTTATGGGCTATTTTTCGAGTGTGCAACTAAACCCTTCAGCGGTACGGAGTCAAATACTAGAAAATTCATTTCTAATAGATAATACTATTAAAAAATTCGATATTCGAGTTCCAATTATTCCTCTGATTGGATCGTTGGCTAAATCAAAATTTTGTAA